GATCAAGCTTGATGGATTCACCCTCTGAAACAAGAAGTTCTGGTCCCGGAGGTATAATATCAACGACTGAGTGTCCATCCGATGCATCCGCTATGGTTATTTCATACCCCCCTTTTTCTTTACGTACTATTTTGCTTACCGTACCTGATGCTGTAGCATTATAGACTGTATTGTTACTCTTGCTCCCGTCGGGATAAATCTGACCCCTTCCCCTATTCCCGCCCACGTATATAGGATATTTTAAGAAGTAAACCTCTTTCTTAGTAACGGGGTCCGGAGACAAAATAGGAAAGGTGATTTCACTATATTTCTGACCAGGAACAGGACCTATCACAAGAATATTTTTTTTAGTAGGGCGATAACTCTGAAAAGAAAGATTGCCCATCTTTTCTTTCATTTCCGGAGAAATACGATCGGGGGGGGCTAATTCGAATCCCTCAGGTAAAATAAGAACTGCCCCTACATTCAAGGATCCCCTTTTACCATTAGAAAGAACTTGTTTCAGTTGGATGTCATAAGGAATTCTAACAACTGCTTCAAATACAGTATCGGGAAGTACCGCTTGTGGAACCTCAATATCCACGGGCTTATTAGCTAAATGACAATTGGCGCATACAATACGCCCAGTTGCTTCTCGTGGATTTTCATAACTCTGTTGTGCAAAAATGGGATATGCGTGTGAAATAGATGTCCGAGTTATTACATATATAAATATAATGATCGATACGGAAATGGATCGAGTCATCTGCTCCTTTATCCAAGAAAAGATATTTCTATTTTGCATGGTCCAATCATTGATCCCGAAAATTTCTACAATAAATTGGGTAGGTTGCTAGTAGAGTTTCCTATCCACGATTCTGCGATTTTACTGGAATCCAGGAGGAATTCCTGGATTGGTATAAATATAAAGAATGAGTAAGATTTTTAATGATTTGTTTATGTACGAAGTAAAAAACATTATGAGTAGATTCATATCAGTGGATCATTCTTTAGTCATTCATTGAATGATAAATCACTACAAGTGACGGAGATACACGATTTAAATAACGGAAGATCCAATATTTTAAAATTGTATCTAGAATGACTGGAAAGGTGGAAACAAGGCCAGATATAATTTGATTATTATGAGAAAATCCAAAATCCTTGTAGACAGAACCAATCATTAGTTCCCAACCGTGAGGCGAGTGGAATCCAATACATAAATCAGTTAATAAAAGAATAGAAAAAGCTTTTATTGTGTCGCTTAAGTTATAGATAAATTCCCGAACCCAAGAATTAATAATAACAAGTTCTTTATTACCCAGAATAGAATAACCACTTAGAATAGCGAAACTTATTATATTTGTCGAAAAGTGTAAAATGGTATGGATATGACCTTCATTGTACATCTTGACCAATTGTATCGTTTCTTTGTGTATTCCTATACGAAGCTTTTGTATATGTGTATCCGGGTACTCCTTTATCATTTCGTCCAAAATGAAGAGTTCTTCTAATTCTATGAATTTTTCTAGAACGTTCTTTTCGTGAATATCATTCAAAAAAACTTCAGATTGCCCAGCATTCCACCAATTAGTAACCAAAGATTCCATACTTTTATTAAATGAGAGAGAAATCCACCAGGGCAAAAAGATTATAGATGTAAGATATAGAAGGGGTTTTAGCGCTTTCTTTTTTAGCATTTTTAATCTGTGAATTGTTAATGAAACCACCGGATTCCTTGACTCTATCCAATCTGATATTTCCACGAAACGTGAGTTCTATAACAAGGTATTGAATCCATAGACCTATTCCCTTTTTTTAATTAATTGGTTAGTCCTTGGATCTGGAAACAATATTTTTGTTTTATTATTTCTTCATTAGAAGCAATTGCATTCTTTCTAATGAATGCCCTAACGCGCCACCTCAAGAAATGAATATTTTACGGATTTCGGGGCAAAAGAACCAACCCCCTTACCTAGATCCATTATTTCGAAAAATTTCGCGGGCTACCCATAGCCCGGGAATTTTTTAGGTAAATTTCGGAAAAATATTGATATGATGAAATCAAAAACGAGTAGCAAAAAAAGAGAGAAATAGAATGGTTATAGTTATAAATGATCCAATCTTTATGATTATCAAAAAGGAAAAGAAAGGATAAAAAGAAAGAAACATCAATTGACAAAACAAATAAAGAATTCAATTACACGATATGATACATCTATAGCTAACATATCAATTCAAAATGGACCAAAAAAGATGAATTCTAGAGTCTGCACTGTTCGGATATATATGATGAATCCATACTTAGTATACTTGTTACTAGTATGAAAAAATGGGGTTGATTTTCATATGCATAAAAAACTTGTTTTGGTGGACAAAAACCACTTTTTTATGTTTTCTGGTTGTTCCATACGCGTCTGCTTTTACTCGAATGAGCACTCTGAAAAACGTAAGTTAAATTGTTATATAACAACAAATATAATTCATGAGGTCTTTACTCAATGCTGCGAAAGCATTCATTCTTCAATTTATTTCAAAATACTTCAATTGGTACGCGCAAAAAGTAGGACAATTCCGCAGCCTTTTGTTCAATTTCTCGTGGAGTCAAATTCTCATCAGTACGAGTCAAGGGAACGGAACCCTGGCCTCTGATTTCCATATAAAGTACACGCCGAGGATAAATACCTTCTTTAACCTCTATTCTAATCGACTGAATATCTCTCATAAGGAATCGAAGGAAGATGCGACGATTTCTTCCAGGGAATCCCCAACGAAAAATACACACTATTCCTTTTTTTCTATCGAATCTATCATAACCACTGCCTACATTCCACGAAATTGTGCACCACAAATAGGAGCTGATGAACAGACCTGCGATCCCATAGAAAGACATCACGATCCCTTGTGGAAAAAAAAGGATTTGCTGAGAAGGAAATAAGGATATCAGATTCCTACCAAGGTAACTAGAAGTTCCAACCAATAAGAATCCTAGTGAACCTAAAAAAAGGATACAGGCCCAACAGAAATTACTTGTTTTTCGAGACCCCGGTATAAGTTCTATCCATATACGTTCTGATCGCCAGTTCATACTAGATCCAGTTGTTTCAGTTTATTGGAATTGAGAGAATAACCCAAATGAATTTGACTTTATTTTTTTGTTCCCGAAGTAACTCTCATCAACTAGCACTATTATTATGATGTGAACCCTTAGGAGTAATTCATCGAATCAGTTAGATATACAAAAATATCCCCTTCATGTGATCCTACTATGGATATCTACATACATATAGATGATACTTTGACTTTCCATTTCATACATCTGCTGACCCCATTTTCAAATAGATATAATGCATTTATCCATATATCATGTTTACACGTGCATAACAGCTCTTTCATTTGTGTTCGGAAGAAGACACACGTTGTACCCTATTCCACTAAACAAATAGATAATCGGTATTATGATCCAAGTCCGAGTCTTAAAAAAAAATGAGATTAGATCCCATCGAATCTAGACAATCTTGTTTTTTTGAACATGAAGAGATAGAGAAGCCATTGCAATTGCCGGAAATACTAGACCCACTAAAGGCACAAAAAAAGAGGGTAAGTTGAAAGTTGTCATAGAATGGATACCTCGATTTAATATTTGTACCTGTTATAAAGATATCTTATGATAAGTATATCTATTATCAGTATATAATAATAGGTATAGGTACAAGAAATGTAGAACTAAATAAGTGTACCTATTCACCTTTATATATATGTTTATTATTTACTTTAGATTTATTTATATATATTTATTATTATTGTATTGTTTTCTTATACTATACTTATCTTCTAATAAAGAAAAGACAAAAAAAGTTTCTTACTAATTATCAAATCTAACAAATCCGATCCAACAGGGATTCCTAGCAAAAAATGGAAATTATCAGGGAATATAGAAAAATAAATGCAAGATTCCTATTCTCTATTTTCTAAATATATGGAATTATTCAATATATTTAGAATATGTAACGTAATAAGGGAACGTTCATTTTTTATTTTAATAATTTGATAATTAATTCCTTTATCCTGTTTGTTGGTAGAGTCTTCCTGATTACTAATCATGAATATAGGTAGAAATAAAATGGATCTGGAGGAAATAAGAAAAAGTGATTATCAACAACCTTTTTTCCTTTATTAGATCTTATGACCTTAAGTAAAACTCCATGCTTATTATTTTTGTAAATTACTATAAACTAAATACTTGTGCACCTCAAAAAATATAAATAACTGAATTAAATGATCTACTTGATTGGATTTTTATTCAAGGGAAAGAAACCGTGAAGCTGAAATAACTCACTTAGAACACCTTTTAAAGGATTACGTGGTACGATTGGGTCGAATAAGCCCTTATGGAATAAATACTCAGCTTCTTGTGAACCGTCAGGGACTGTCTTATTCAATGTTTGTTCAATTACTCTTTTACCCGCAAATGCAATGTAGGCATTAGGTTCGGCAATAATGATATCTCCTAACATACCAAAACTGGCGGTCACTCCACCGGTTGTAGGAGATGTAAGGATTGATACGTAGAATAACTTTTTATTTGATTGATAATTATATAAAGCTGAAGATATTTTAGCCATTTGCATCAAGCTCAAACTTCCTTCTTGCATGCGCGCTCCTCCGGAAGCACACACTATAATAAGAGGTAGAGATCTATTAGTAGCATATTCGATCAAACGGGTGATTTTCTCGCCTACTACGGATCCCATACTGCCCCCCATAAACTGAAAATCCATAATCCCAATTGCTAGGGAAATACCATTTAGTTGACCTATGCCTGTTTGAACAGCCTCGGTTAACCCTGTCTTTTTTTGATAAGAATCAATACGATCTTTATAAGGTTCCTCCTCCGAATGAAATTCAATGGGGTCCACGGAAACCATGTCCTCATCCATAGCACCCCAAGTGCCTGGATCAATCAAAAGTTCGATTCTTTCTGAACTACTCATTTTCAAATGATATCCACATTGTTCACA